GAGAAAAGTCATACAAAGTTATATACAAATCACTACCCCCTTTTTTGTATTTCCTTAATTTATTTCCTTAATTGAATTTCGGTTGATTAGGATGAAGTTCCTTAAAAACTTCCGCCTTCTTTAAAATATCCTGAACAGTTCCTGTAGGTTGAGCCCCTTTTTCAAGGAAATATAAAATAGCAGGAACATTTAAATAAGTTTGATTCTTTATCGGATCATAAAAACCCACTTTACGAAGATCTTTTCCTTCTCTTCGGGATCGAACATCAATTGCAACGATTCGATAGACGGCTCATTGGGATAGATGTAGATGAACAACACCCCCCCTAGAAACGTATAGGAAGCTTTCTCCTCGTACGGCTCGAGAAAAATGATTGATTCGAGGTTTTGTCTCTGTATGGAATTCTATCTAAGAAATGACAACTGGGTCCATAAAATGATCAAATCAATTAAAGATGTTAGTCTTTTTTTTCTTCTTTCTTTCTGAAAATGAAAAAGAAACCATTCGTACTCTCATAACTCAAGTTGGATAACTTTCAAACAGTTCAAAGAAAAATCTTTCGGCAATTTCATTTATTGAGCGGTCTTTCCTCCTTTTTTGTTTGTCTCGTTTAAAATCGATTTGGATTCTTCAGTCTGATCCAGTTATTAAGACAATTAAAAAGGTGTTTCCTTGTTCTGGGATCCTTTATCTTTCTTTTATTTTTAATCATTGGGTTTAGACATTACTTCGGTGCTTTTTAATCCTTTCAAAATGGCAGCAACATACCCTTTTTGCGATTTCTATGAAAGAATCCTACAGACGATGGATTCCCGGGTGAAACACTTTGGATCGAAAAAGTTTGATCAATTCCAAGAAATTTTGGAATTGGAAACTTGCTCGAATTGGATTCTTTAGATTTCCATACCGAAGATATATTTACGAAGTTGTTCCAATTTTTTTATTGATTGGCATTAACCCTAGACCTTTGCCCCGAGAAATAAATTAATACTTTCTACTCGAGCTCCATCATGGACTCTTTACATTACCAATGATGTCGAGCCAAGAGCACCTTCATTCCTACATAAAATGGTGGATGTACAAATCCACAACGGATCGTGTCCTTCAAGTCGCACGTTGCTTTCTACCACATCGTTTCAAACGAAGTTTTACCATAACATTCCTCTAAGAACCGGTATGGAATTGATTCAATTATGGAATCATGAATAGTCATTGGTTGGGCTGATGTATAAACACCATAATCTATAGTATTTTCTATATCTATATACTATAGATATAGGTGGATAAAGATTTTTCTGAAGAAGTCTTAGTAAGACCCCATCAATAATATTAATTTGTCTAACATATTAATTAATATATATATATAAATACTAATAAATAAGACGAATAAATGAGTTCTTTTTGATTCTGCATCTTCACGTGACTCAATAGGAGAGATTGACCTATTTCATACTTCTTCAAATAGCAAAGATTCAGCTTCTAAGGAATGATTAAAACGATTTATCTTTCGACATCATTATTTGAAGAAATTTTGATCATCTTAGGAAAAAAGACTTATCTTTTTTTTAATTGAATCATCAACGATTTCAATGATTTAAAATAGATAAATACACCAAACAACAAATCCAATTTTTTTATGAGATGGATAAAAAAAGATTAATGTAAGGTAAGATTTTAATTCTTATTCTTTTTTTTCATATGATTGATAAAATCCAAAGAATAGGGAGGTTTTCGTATCTATCAATTCGATCAAATAGACTGAGCAATTGTCACCGTTTATAGATATTGAAATGAACGCCTTCCCATTACTGATTAACTCCTATCTACCCCATTCTATGGGACTGATGCAGCATAAATCAAAAGAAAAGAAGGGGGTGTCCTAGTCTTTTTTATTTTTACGAAATGCGAGCTGTCTAGGCACAAAGCCAAACAAGTCCAGATTAAGTCAAGTTTTTGCTCCTTAACCACATTCCAGCTAACATTTCGATTTTAAACAGAACATTGTTAAAAAAGCAATCTATATTCTCATAGAATATATATATGTTCTGGGACGGAAGGATTCGAACCTCCGAATAGCGGGACCAAAACCCGTTGCCTTACCACTTGGCCACGCCCCATTTAGATTTCTATTCGATACTAATAAAGTATATTGCTGGTTTTGTTTGTTTGTCAACTCTAGTCCAAATATCTATAGAATAGATTAGATTGGTACTAGGATTTTGCTATGTTTTTGGTATGTGTAGATATAGAATTCAACTTAATTTATTGATCATTACATATAATTCAATTAAGATATTGTATGAAAATATGATTTTTTCAATTCTCCTTTGAGAAAAGGAGGATTTTTGATTGGGTGGGTTCAAAGAAAAAGAAGGATTTTTTGTTTACCTTACTTACTTTCCTTTTCCTTATATCAATAACTCAATCAAAATGCAATTATCTCCAAGAACAAAAAGTCTGTTATGCTTAATACCTTTAGTTTGATCGGTATCTGTCTTA